TTTTCAATCGGATGATCCATTAATCCAACTAGTGGAAGATTATAAATGGATCCATTTTTTTGATTTCCACTGGAGATTGGGAATAGACGGACTTTCTATAGGACCCGTCTTACTGACAGGATTCATCACTACTGTAGCTACTTTAGCGGCTTGGCCAGTTACTCGAGACTCTCGATTATTCCATTTTATGATGTTAGCAATGTACAGTGTTCAAATAGGATCATTTTCATCTCGAGACCTTTTACTTTTTTTCATCATGTGGGAGTTAGAATTAATTCCCATTTATTTACTTTTATCTATGTGGGGAGGAAAGAAACGTCTTTACTCAGCTACCAAATTTATTTTGTACACTGTAGGAGGTTCCATTTTTCTCTTAATGGGGGTTATCAGCATTGGTTTATATAGTTTTAATGAACCAACATTAAATTTTGAAACATTAACTAATCAATCATATCCTATGACACTCGAAATAATATTTTATATTGGGTTTTTTATTGCTTTTGCTGTCAAATCACCGATTATACCTCTACATACATGGTTACCTAATACTCACGGAGAAGCGCATTACAGTACTTGTATGCTTTTAGCTGGAATCTTATTAAAAATGGGAGCGTATGGGTTAATTCGAATCAATATGGAATTTTTCCCTCATGCTCATTCTATATTTTCTCCTTGGTTAATGATAATAGGCACAATGCAAATAGTTTATGCAGCTTCAGCATCTCCTGGTCAACGTAATTTAAAAAAAAGAATAGCCTACTCCTCTGTATCTCATATGGGTTTCATAATTATAGGAATTGGTTCTATAACCGATACGGGACTCAATGGATCCATTTTACAAATAATCTCACATGGATTTATTGGTGCTGCATTTTTTTTCTTGGCAGGAACAAGTTATGATAGAATACATCTTGCTTATCTCGATGAAATGGGCGGACTCGCTATCCCAATGAAAAAAATTTTCATGATATTCAGTAGCTTTTCAATGGCTTCCCTTGCATTACCAGGTATGAGCGGTTTTGTTGCAGAATTTATAGTTTTTTTTGGAATAATTAGCAGCCAAAAATACCTTTTAATTCCAAAAATACTAATTACTTTTGGAATGGGAATTGGGATGATCTTAACTCCTATTTATTTATTAAATATGTTACGCCAGATGTTCTATGGATACAAATTATTTAATATGTCAAACTCTTATTTTTTTGATTCAGGGCCTCGAGAGTTATTTGTTTCGATCTCGATTTTTTTACCCCTAATAGGTATTGGTATTTATCCTGATTTCATTCTGTCATTATCAGCTGACAAGGTCGAAGTTATTCTATCGAATTTTTTTTATAGATAGTTTTCATGAATAAAACAAAAAAAAAAATCCTATGATTGTTCGTCGTACAATAAAAAAAGAAATCTTTTTTTAAGAGAAGAACAAAAGTATCTTAATATTAATATAATTAAAATAAAAAAAAAAAAAACAATTGAAATTTTTACCCGATATGTTTGATGTTTATGAGAACCATGTGAATCATTGCACTACTTGATTCAAATGGTTCTCGCTGGCTTACACGAATATATATTCTCTGTTTTGATTCTATTCCCTTCTTCAAGTCAATTAGACGTTAATGAAAATGAACCATAACTATGTAGCCCTATTCCTAAAAGATTAACCCCAAAATAGCATATCCAAATTAGAAGAAAGCCTAGAAAAGCCACAATTGCAGAATTTGCGGGGGGCAAGTTTTTATTTGTTCGAGTATGTAAATAAATCGCGAATATCGTCCAAGTAATAAATGCCCAAATTTCCTTTGGATCCCAATTCCAATAGGATCCCCATGCTTCATTAGCCCATACTGCTCCTGAAAGAATACCTATGGTTAAAAGGAGAAATCCTAGACTAAGAATATGATAACTCCAATAATCCAACTCTTGAATTAACTGAGATCTATAATAATTTTTAGTAGAAAAAAAAGAAGTATTAAAAAAAAAATAGCTTCTTTCATTCGAATCATTTATAAAATAAGTGCTTTCAAAAAAAATCGTTATGTTTTTTCGAAATGCAATGACTAGAACTGATACTGATAATAATGATCCGCATAAAAGAGCTGCATAACCCAATACCATCATACTTACATGCATTATTAACCACTCGGATTGGAGAGCGGGTACTAATATTTCTGATTGATGTAGTTCAGTTAAAAATCCTGAAGTCGCAAAACCTTGTGTAAAAATAACACTTGGCGTGGTTATTACACTTAAATAATTTTGTTTTTTTTTGCAATATGAAACAATATTAAAAATGCAGAAACCCCATGCAAGGAAGATTAATGATTCATATAAATTACTTAATGGAAAATGCTTTGAATAAACCCAACGAGTCACTAAAAATCCTGTTATACAGAAAAAAGTAGCTATCATGCCCTTTTCTGACGAATCATATAGTTTTATTATTTCATCGACTAAAAGGGTTCTAAAATGAATTAGAATTACAATTGAAACAATCGAAAAG